TCTGACCAGGGACAGGCCCTATCACAAGAATATTTTTTTGATTAGGGCGGTAGCTCTGAAAAGACAAATTGCCTATCTTTTCTTTCATCTTGGGAGAAATACGATCGGAAGGAGCTAATTCAAACCCCTCCGGTAAAATAAGAACAGCCCCTACATTCAAACCCCCTTTCTTACCATTAGCAAGAACTTGTTTCACTTGCTTATCATAAGGAATTCGAACAACTGCTTCAAATACAGTATCAGGAAGTACCGCTTGTGGAACCTCAATATTCACGGGCTTATTAGCTAAATGGCAATTGGCGCATACAATACGCCCAGTCGCTTCTCGTGGATTTTCATAACCCTGCTGCGCAAAAATGGGATATGCACTTGAAATGGATGTTCGAGTCATGATATATATCATGAGCGATACGGAAATAGATCGAGTAATCTGTTCCTTTATCCGAGAAAAAGTATTTCTAGTTTGCATGGTCTAATCATTGATCCGAAAATTTCTACAATAAATTGGGTAGGTCGCTCGTATAGTTCCCTATCCACGATTCTGCTTACTGGAATCATTTTACTGGAATGCTATAGGATGAAAATCCCCCGGGTAGAAAGTTTTTAATGCTTATGTAGAACTATACATTAAGAAACATTCTAATTTGATTAGATTCATATTGGTGGATCATTTATTAATCATTCATTGAATGATAAATAACTACAAGTGACGGAGATACACGATTTAAATAACGGAAAATCCAATATTTAAAAATAGTATCGAAAATAACTGGAAAAGTGGAAACAAGACCAGATATGATTTGATCATTATGAACAAATCCAAAATCCTTGTAGACAGAACCAATCATTAATTCCCAACCGTGGGGTGAATGAAATCCGATACATAAATCCGTTAATAAAAGAATCACAAAAGCTTTTACTGTATCGCTTACGTTATATAGGAATTCCTGAGCCCAAGAGTTAAGAATAACAAGTTCTTCATTACCTAAAATAGAATAACCGCTTAGAATAGCAAAACATATTATATTTGTCGAGAAGTGCAAAATCATATGGATACGATCCTCATTGTGTATCTTGATTAATTGGATCGTTTCTTTGTGGATTCCTATAGGAATCTTTTGTAGATGTATTTTTGAGTATTCCTTGATCAGTTCGTCCAAGAAGAGGATTTCCTCTAATTCTATGAACTTTTCTAAAATACTTTTTTCTTGAATATCATTCAAAAATATTTCGGATTGATCAGTATTCGACCAATTAGTAACCCAAGATTCCATACTTTTAGTAAATGATGAGAGAGAAATCCAACATGACAAAAACACTATAGATGCAAGATACAAAAGAGGAATGAATGCTTTCTTTTTTGCCATTTTTCGTCTGTGAATTATTAATTAACCCACTTCATTCGTCGACTCTATGTGATCGAATATTTCTTTTACCCATGAGTTCTAGACAAGGTATCAAACCTATGAATCTATTTTATTTGTGATTTTGTGTGAATCTAGAACGAATAGAAAAATAGACTACGACTCCGCTTCGAATTCGAATCAAGAAATAATCAAAAATATTGTTTCCAGATATCTCAATTCATCAAATTTCTTAAAGTGTCTCTTTTCGATGAATGACCGAAAGGAGACACTTTAAGAAATGAATATTATTGATATTTTGAGACGAAAGAATTCCTTTTCTATAAAAATATATAATATTTTGAAAAAATTCCAACGATTACCCATATCCAAGAATAGAATAATTGAGAGAAAGATATTGTGATGATAAAAAAAATGAGTGGTAAAACAAGACAGAGATGGACCAGTTTTCATTATTAAGAAAACCCTTTATTGGTTAGTATTAGTAATGGAACACACAAGAAAGGATAAATTAAAGGGTCGATTGACAAAAATAATTTACACGATGGGATTTATCTGCATCTATCGGCTTTGGCTCGACTGAACGTTTTGATGAAACTTCAGTTAAATTATGTTATAGAAAAAACAGGAATTTTTTCCCTCCTGCTGAGAAAGCATTCATTCTTCAGCCCATTTCCTTTTATCAAAAGACTTCAATTGGTACGCGCAAAAAATAGGCCAATTGGGCGGCTTTTTGTTCAATTTCTCGTGAAGTCAAATTCTCATCAGTACGGGTCAACGGAATAGCCCCCCGGCCCCGGATGTCCATATAAAGGATACGACGAGCATAAATATCCTCTTTAACTTCTATTCTAATGGACTGAATATCTTTTGTACGGAATCGGAGGAATATGCGACGATTTGTTCCAGGAAATCCCCAACGAAAAATACACACTATTCCCTCCTTTTTATCGAATCGATCATAACCACTAGCTACATTCCAGGAAATTGTGCACCACAAATAGGAACTAATAAAGAAAGCAGCGATCCCGTAGAAAGACATCACGAGCCCTTGTGGAAAAAAAACAATTTGCTGAGCCGGAACAAAAGATATAAAATTTCTACCAAGATAACTCGAAGTTCCAACCAATAAGAATCCTAATGAACCTAAAAAAACGATAAGGGCCCAGCAAAAATTACTTAGTTTTCGAGACCCCGTTATAAGTTCTATCCATATATGTTCTGATCGCCAACTCATACTTCATCCGATTTAATTTTATTGGAATTGAGAGAATACCCCAAATTATTTTGACTTTACTTTTTTTTTGTTTCCGAAGGAACTCTCATCAAACTAGTGCTAGTTTGATGAGAGTTCCTTCGGAGTAATTTATCAAATTGGTTAGATCTAAACTAATAACAGACCCTTCCTTAAATCCCAAATATACATATTACAGATGGATCCACCAACTTTAGGTATCCAACGATCCTGCTTTATTTGAAACTAGCTGGAATTTATTTTCCCATAGATCATTTTCTGCAGGCATAATAGCTTTTTCCTTTAGAAATCACATGTCATACCATATTTCCATTTCCCGAAAGAAATAAATATCTGTGTTATGCTAGCAAGTAGAAGTTAAAAAAAAATGGATGAGATTGGGTCCCCTCAGATCTAAACAATCTTGTTTTTTTGAACATAAAGAAATAAAGAAGCCATTGCAATTGCCGGAAATACTAGGCCTACTAAAGGCACAAAAATAGAGGGAAAAATTAAAGTTGTCATAAAATCGGGTACCTCGATTTACTATTTGCACCTGTTATTATTTTTTTTTATATCATATTTTATAATAATTATAATTCAAAATTGTAATTATTATGAATTGGTCTTTATTATTCAATTCAATTTCTTAAGAAATTGAATTTGAATTCAACGGAAAAAAGGCGTGGAGCTTAAATAACTCACTCAGAACACTTTTTAAAGTATTACGCGGTACGATTAGGTCGAATAAACCTTTCTGGAATAAATATTCAGCCGCTTGTGAACCTTCAGGTACTGTTTTATTCAATGTTTGTTCAATTACTCTTTTACCCGCAAATGCAATGTAGGAATTGGGTTCGGCAATAATGATATCTCCCAACATACCAAAACTAGCTGTTACCCCACCAGTAGTAGGAGATGTAAGGATTGATACATAAAATAACTTTTTATTGGATTGATAATCATATAAGGCAGATGATATTTTAGCCATTTGCAGTAAGCTCAAACTTCCTTCTTGCATGCGCGCCCCCCCCGAAGCGCACACTATAATAAGAGGTATAAGTCGATTGGTAGCGTACTCAATCAAACGAGTAATTTTCTCCCCCACAACGGATCCCATACTACCCCCCATAAACTGAAAATCCATAACCCCAATTGCTACGCGAATACCATTTAGTTGACCTACACCTGTTTGAACAGCCTCAGTTAATCCTGTCTTTCTTTGATAAGAATCAATACGATCTTTATAAGGCTCCTCCTCCGAATGAAATCCAATGGGATCCAGAGAGACCATGTCTTCATCCATAGGATCCCAAGTACCGGGATCGATCGAAAGTTCGATTCTTTCTGAACTACTCATTTTCAAATGATATCCACATTGTTCACAAATATTCATTTTTGATTTCAAAAATTTTTTATAATTTAATCCATAACAATTTTCGCATTGAACCCACAAATGCCTGTATTTTTGAGTTGCATCGAGATCATTAGACCCTTCTCTTAGAGTTAAATCACTACTCTTCGCGCGGGTTCGTAGACTGGACCTCCCGCTTTCGATACTAGTTCTACGTTTATCAAAAATGCACCTAGAAATGTAACTGTCACTACTATCACTTACAATGGACGTATCAATACAGATTTGAGACTGAAGATAACTGTCAATGCAACTATTAATGTGATTATTCCAACTAAATTGAGTTACATACATGTAACGATTGGATAAGGAATCTTCACTCGTAGATCCATTATTCATACAACTAGAATTGCGATAATGATAAAAAGAATTCTCTAATTCACTCATAAAAGAATGGTCGTTGTCAATCTCAAAAATATGATTTTCAATATCAAAATAGATAGAATAAGTATCTCCATTACTATCCCTAACTAAAAAAGTATCATCAGAGATAAAATTCCAAATGTCTTTGAAGCCGAATAAACGATCCACATTAGTGTAACTAGAATTGTCACGACCCCTGCAACTATGAATGTTTTTAGCCCTACCTTTTCTATTCGGATCTTCACTTTCACTAGTATTTTCAACAGGACCAAGATTGTCTATTGAGTTCTTTATCCCATACCTACGCTCTAACTCCTTTTTAAACACCGTCGAATTAAACCACCATCTTTCCATAGAGTTTTCTTGCCCCCTATTTGTTTGCATAAAAATTCAATAGATGAATAGTCATTCGAGCCACAATTCTTTAGTTTTATTTATTTCCTATCAGACTAAACATAGAAATTCAATCACTGAAGTGTGAAAAAGAATTCTTTTTTCTTTTATGGGAATCCGGGAGTAAAACTTCACTATAATATGAATATGATGGATTCTCAATATTATAAATAATAATGGTAAAGAGGGGTTTTTCCTATGTCTTCGTATCGAACAAAAAAAGAACTATTTG